AACTAATACCCTGTTTTGGTATTTCGATTGAAATACCCATAAATGGTATTTTACGTAGAAATAGTATTCTTGCTTATTTTGATGATCCACGATACAGAAGAAGCAGTTCCGGAATTACTAAATATGGGACCATAGAGGTGGATTCAATCATAAAAAAAGAAGATTTGATTGAGTATCGAGGAGCAAAAGAATTTAGTCCGAAATACCAAACGAAAGTAGATCAGTTTTTTTTCATTCTCGAAGAAGTGCATATCTTACCGGGATCCTCATTAATAATGGTCCGGAACAATAGTATCATTGGAGTAGATACACGACTCGCTTTAAATATAAATACAAGAAGCCGAGTAGGCGGATTAGTCCGAGTGGAGAGAAAAAAAAAATATATTGAACTTAAAATCTTTTCTGGAGATATTCATTTTCCTGGAGAGACAGATAAGATATCCAGGCACAGCGGCATTTTTATACCACCAGAAACAGAAAAAAAAAATTCTAAAGAATCAAAAAAATGGAAAAATTGGATCTATGTTCAACGGATCACACCTACCAAGAAAAAGTATTTTGTTTCGGTTCGACCCGTAGTCACATATGAAATATCCGATGGGATAAATTTAGCAACACTTTTCCCTCGGGATATCTTGCAGGAAAAGGATAATGTCCAACTTAGAGTTGTCAATTATATCCTTTATGGAAATGGCAAGTCAATTCGAGGAATTTATCACACAAGTATTCAATTAGTTCGGACTTGCTTAGTATTGAATTGGGACCAAGAACAAAACGGTTCTATAGAAGAGGTTCATGCTTCCTTTGTTGAGGTAAGGGCAAATGATCTAATTCGCGATTTCATAAGAATTGAGTTAGTCAAGTCCACTATTTCGTATACCGGAAAAAGGTATGATAGGGCAAGTTCCGGATTGATTCCCAATAATGGATTAGATCGCACCAATATCAATCCCTTTTATTCCAGGGCGAAGATTCAATCACTTAGCCAACATCAAGGAACTATTGGTACGTTGTTGAATCGAAATAAGGAATGCCAATCTTTGATAATTTTGTCATCATCCAATTGTTCTCGAATTGGTCCATTCAATAGTTCGAAATATAACAATGTGACAAAAGAATCGGATCCCCTAAATCCAATTAGGGATTCTTTAGGTCTCTTAGGCGCTATTGTACCTAAAATAGCGAATTTTTATTCATCTTACCATTTAATAACTCATAATCAGATCGTGTTAAAGAAATATTTGCTACTTGACAATTTGAAACAGATTTTCCAAGTACTTCAAGTACTTAAATACTGTTTAATAGATGAAAATAGGGGGATTTATAATCCCGATCCATGCAGTAACATCATTTTGAACCCATTCCATTTGAATTGGTGCTTTCTCCATCATGATTATTGTGAAGAGACATCGACCAAAATTAGCCTTGGACAATTTATTTGTGAAAATGTATGTCTATTTAAATACGAACCACACGTAAAAAAATCTGGTCAAATTTTAATTGTTAATGTCGACTCTTTAGTTATAAGATCAGCTAAGCCTTATTTGGCTACTCCTGGAGCAACTGTTCATGGTCATTATGGGAAAATCCTTTACGAAGGAGATACATTAGTTACATTTATATATGAAAAATCGAGATCTGGTGACATAACGCAAGGTCTTCCAAAAGTAGAACAAATCTTAGAAGTGCGTTCGATTGATTCAATATCGATGAACCTCGAAAGGAGAGTTGAAGGTTGGAACGAACGTATACCAAGAATTCTTGAGATCCCCTGGGGGTTTTTGATTGGAGCTGAGCTAACCATAGCCCAAAGTTGTATCTCTTTGGTTAATAAGATCCAAAAGGTTTATCGATCCCAGGGGGTACAGATCCATAATAGACATATAGAGATTATTGTACGTCAAGTAACATCAAAAGTGTTGGTTTCAGAAGATGGAATGTCTAATGTTTTTTCGCCTGGAGAATTAATCGGATTGTTGCGAGCGGAACGAGCAGGGCGTGCTTTGGACGAATCGATCTGTTATCGGGCAATCTTATTGGGAATAACAAGAGCGTCTCTGAATACTCAAAGTTTCATATCCGAAGCAAGTTTTCAAGAAACCGCTCGAGTTTTAGCAAAAGCTGCTCTACGAGGTCGTATTGATTGGTTGAAAGGCCTGAAAGAGAACGTTGTTCTGGGGGGGATTATACCTGTTGGTACCGGATTCCAAAAATTTGTGCACCGTTCAAGGCAAGACAAAAACATTTATTTGGAAATCAAAAGAAAAAATCTATTCGAGTTGGAAATGAGAGATATTTTGTTACACCATAGAGAATTATTTTGTTCTTGCGCGACAAACAATTTCCATGAGACAAATTTACATGAGACATCAGAACAATCATTTATGCGATTTAATGATTCCTAAGAGCGGATTCATTTTAACTTTAACTATCTTTTAACTATACTGGTCTGATTATTGATTTGGTAATAAATAAAATAAGTAATTAAAAAAATTTATGGTTTGTGCCGTGTATCGATGGTCAATCCCCGGTAGAAGGTTCCATCGGAACAATTATTTATTTCAAGGTACCTCGTCTCTTTGTTAATAATAAGAAAAAGAAAAAACAAAAAGGAAGTGTGGGAAAAAATGACAAGAAGATATTGGAATATCAATTTGGAAGAGATGATGGAAGCAGGAGTTCATTTTGGTCATGGTACTAAGAAATGGAATCCTAGAATGGCCCCTTACATCTCTGCAAAGCGTAAAGGTATTCATATTACAAATCTCGCTAGAACTGCTCGTTTTTTATCAGAAGCCTGTGATTTAGTTTTTGATGCATCAAGTAGGGGAAAAAGCTTCTTAATCGTCGGTACCAAAAATAAAGCATCGGATTCAGTAGCATCAGCTGCAATAAGGGCTCGGTCTCATTTTATTAATCAAAAATGGCTCGGTGGTACGTTAACGAATTGGTCCACTACAGAAACGAGACTTTATAAGTTCAGGGACTTAAGAGCAGAAGAAAAGATGGGGAAACTCAACCGTCTCCCCAAAAGAGATGCAGCAATGTTGAAGAGAAAATTATCTACCTTGCAAACATATCTCGGTGGGATCAAATATATGACGGGATTGCCTGATATTGTGATCATCGTTGATCAGCAAGAAGAATATACGGCTCTTCGAGAATGTGCCATTTTGGGGATTCCGACGATTTGTTTAATCGATACAAATTGTGATCCAGATCTTGCAGATATTTCGATTCCGGCCAACGATGACGCTATAGCTTCAATTCGATTGATTCTTAACAAATTAGTATCCGCAATTTGTGAGGGTCGTTCTAGCTATATAAGAAATCGTTGATTATGATTAAGATTAAGAATAATAAGATTAGTTAATGTTAACTATTGGGCAACTCCATAGATTTATTGGATCGGTTACTTTTTTTTTTGAATTTTTTAAAATAGATAAAAAAAAAAGAACTGGGGATATTGATATATATTATGATGTTATGTGATTTCTTGGTATCCTAAATATATGATTAATGATTCAAGTTGGTGAGTTGAGAAAGAAATGGTTGAATCAAACTAATTCCTTTTTTGAAGTTCAATTTCTATCAGAGGACAATATGAATGTTATACCATGTTACATTAAAACACTCAAGGGGTTATACGATATATCGGGTGTAGAAGTAGGCCAACATTTCTATTGGCAAATAGGAGGTTTACAAATCCATGCCCAAGTACTTATCACTTCTTGGGTCGTAATTGCTATCTTGTTAGGTTCAGTCATCATAGCTGTTCGGAATCCACAAACCATTCCGACCGACGGTCAGAATTTCTTTGAATATGTCCTTGAATTTATTCGAGACTTGAGCAAAACCCAGATTGGAGAAGAATATGGACCTTGGGTTCCCTTTATTGGAACTATGTTCCTATTTATTTTTGTTTCTAATTGGTCAGGTGCTCTTTTACCTTGGAAAATCATACAGTTACCTCATGGGGAGTTAGCTGCGCCCACGAATGATATAAATACTACTGTTGCTTTAGCTTTACCCACGTCAGTGGCATATTTTTATGCGGGTCTTACCAAAAAAGGATTGGGTTATTTCGAGAAATACATCAAACCAACTCCAATACTTTTACCAATTAACATCCTAGAAGATTTCACAAAACCTTTATCTCTTAGTTTTCGACTATTCGGGAATATATTGGCTGATGAATTAGTAGTTGTTGTTCTTGTTTCTTTAGTCCCTTCAGTAGTTCCTATACCTGTCATGTTTCTTGGATTATTTACAAGTGGTATTCAAGCTCTTATTTTTGCAACGTTAGCCGCGGCTTATATAGGCGAATCCATGGAGGGTCATCATTGACTAGTTTTCGAAATAGTCTTTTTTTTAGCTTATCCCAATTCATGCATGGTTCAAGATAATCTGCTTGGTTGGAGAACATAATAGATATAAATACGTATGAATATATGACCTAAAGTCGTAGGAGAGAAGATGAACGATATTACGGAATTGTAAAAAAAAAAAATATATATATGTATTGATATACATATTGATATCGTTATATTGATATATTGATATCGTTGATATTGATCATATTGATATCCATTGCATATATTGATGATTGCATATATTGATTTGATTGCAGTTTACTGCATTTAGATTAGATGGATTACAAGATAAGTCAAGTCCTTTCTTCTGTTTCATTTGTGATTGTGGATTGGATGAAAAAACAGATGAACTCAAGGATATAGAAGAGTAAAGAACGAAGGATTGAATGAAAGAATGGTTGGAAAGAAAGAAATGCAATAACTAGAACCGTATGTATATGGATTTACAAAAACTTCATCATGGGTAGAAACTAAAAACGAGATATCGAAGTAGTTCTGACGAGTCAGTAATATTATCATTAGTTTTTAGTTACTTCGACCCAATAGATCTTAATGATCAAACTTAATGATAAAATTAAGTAATAATTCATTGGTTGATTGTATCATTAACCATTTCTTTTTCTTTTT